ATGTGAGATTTTCATCTCATACGGCTCCTCCTTTAGGTGCATAATGAAAATAATATATGGAAAAAAGTGATGTCATTATGAACTAAGCGGGGCTAATGTTTTTACAAGAAATCCCTAGCCAACCTTCTTGCAAAAGATCTTTTCTTACTACCAAGTGGGTTCATGCTAGATAAAAATAAAAAAGGAAACTCTAAAAATTTCTTTGTTCTCAACGCCCCTAAATTTCCAGGAATTAGTCACTTCAACAGTCTTCAATGGTTATACGGGTATCCAAAGTACGAACGAGATGGATGTTTATTGTTCCAACCATTTTAATTAGTCCCAATCCCAAAGAAGAAGAAGAAAGAAAGGGAATCATTTTGAAGAAAGTTTTCGTGTTGTTGATTTCTCGGCGTAGTGCTTCTTCCCCGATGCCTCCTATTCGTATATTGTATTAGTGTAGTAGGATTGATCTCTAATACGGGAACCATAGGTAAAAACCTTTTGCTCAATACTAGAATTCATAATTGAAGCATCTAAGGCTGCATTAATCGTGGATACATGACAGAAGGGATTGCTTTTTTTATATTCTAAACTTCACCTTCAAAAGCGTAGATTTTTTTTCAATATTCGTTTTTCTTTCTATTCCAAATCGGCGAGAAATAAAAAAAAATAATGATAATCAAATCGCACCATCTCTGTAATAAGTAAATGCCTCTTTTTCTCCGGAAGTTGTCGGAATGACTCGTAATAAGATATCGGCTATAATTGTAAAGGTTTTATCAATAAAATTTCCATTTATACGCGATCTTGGCATAGGTAGTAATCCATTCTATAACTCTTTTTATTTCCTTTACCTTTTCTTTTGTAAGAAAATTTTCTCACAAACAAAGGAATTGTATAGTACGAACTCACATAAAAGCGGACTCATAAAAAAAAACCTTCTATCTACTTCCAATTCCAATTTTTCCGGTCAAAAAAGGGATCTATATAACCATAATCTAAAAAACGATGAATAACTCGCTATTCACCCAGGTACTCAGTCATAATCCTGATGTCGGAGAGATGGCCGAGTGGTTGAAGGCGTAACATTGGAACTGTTATGTAGACTTTTGTTTACCGAGGGTTCGAATCCCTCTCTTTCCGTACTTTCAACTAATTCACCAATCATACGTGATTGACCACAATGTATCAAATCAAATAAAAAAGAATAGATAAAAAATCTACCTTGTTTTGATTTTGAAATAGATTCTCTATTCCTAATTTTTTTGATATGGAAAATGCTGGGAAGAGCAAACAAGGGATCCAAATCTCCCTACCAATCTATGATACATGAATAGGAAAAAGATTCCCCGACAAAATCCCTTACCTTGTGCGTGCCTTTTTTTTTTTATAAAAAACGAGGGCAAAGCGGAGTTGTCCGAACTCTTGTTTTTAGTTATTTTTTTTACTTAAGTTAGGTTTATTAAGTCTGTCGAGAGTAATATTCTACGACAAGCAATTCATTTATTTTCAAACCGACGCATTTCCTATCTATTATTTGATTGACTAACCCTTCATATTGGAATGTGTGAAGAGTCAGATGGTTTGGCAATTCCTCAGGGGCAGATGAATCAAGAAGATTTTGAACCAAAGTTCTAGAGTTTTGTTCATCCTTCACTGTAATAATATCTCGGGGTTTGCAGCGATAACTTGGTATATCAACTATACGACCATTAACTAAAATATGTCCATGGTTAACTAATTGGCGCGCTTGAGGAATAGTCAAAGCCATACCCAATCGAAAAAGGATGTTATCCAAACGCATTTCAAGTAATTGTAGTAAAACTTGACCTGTTGACCCCTTGGCTTTTCCGGCGATACGAACATATTTAAGTAATTGGCGTTCTGTAAGACCATAATGAAAACGCAATTTTTGTTTTTCTTCTAAACGAATACGATATTGAGATTTTTTTCCGGAGCGTGATTGGTTTCTAAGATCGCTTCCTGCCTTAGGCCTTTTACTAGTTAGTCCCGGTAAAGCCCCCAGACGGCGTATTTTTTTAAAACGAGGCCCTCGGTAACGTGACATAAAGACTCCTTTTTTATTGAAATTGTACAAAACTAAACAAAATTAAAACTGAACTAAATAATAATGATAAATGACGTGAAATCCACTCCAATAAACTATTGGAATACAAAGAGTAAGAAGATATATTCTCTCAATATACAGATTTTTTTTATTGTATATACAATATATATAAATCAAATAAATCACAAAAATTCTTCTTTATTTTCTTTATTTATTTTGCAAAGATCGAACTCTTTTACCCAATATATCTTCCTATATGGAAGTTTATATGACATAATATAAATGGGGTGGTAACTCTTGGAAAAAGATGAAAGAAGTCTTTTCAATCTTCTTTTATTTTGAAAGTGCATTAAAAATCATGTAAAAAAACGAAAAAATATGGAAAAGCCGGCTATCGGAATCGAACCGATGACCATCGCATTACAAATGCGATGCTCTAACCTCTGAGCTAAGCGGGCTCAAATAAATATATCATTAAATAAATAAAACATAACCTTAATTAATAGAATATAGCAGTATATCGACTTTCTAATTTTCATTTTATTAGTTTCTAAATAAGAAAATCTTAATTAGATCATAAATCTTTTTTTTTTAGTTAAATGATATCTGATTTGAAATTCTTGTTTTTTTTTGTTCTAACCTCATGCTATTATTATTTTATACTTTTTTTTCTAATTTTTTAGAATTATTCGAATTTCAAATCTACGAAGTAGACTTAAAATCTTTTTCCATTGCACATTGTAGAATTCTAAGTTTTAATAAAAATTATCAATTTCTTTTCATGAAAGTAAAAGAAAAAAAAGAATCGACCGTTCGACTATTTCTTCAAATTTACGACAAATATGAGAAAAGGAAGAACATATATATGTTATGTAATATATAACCATATTGAATTGCAAATACAAAAATGATAGAATCTTTGTTGATTAGACTAAATCAATATGGGTCGGGCTCAAAAAAATGAAAGAAGATACCAAAGAAATAAGTATCTATATGTAATGAATTCCAAGGTTTCAGCATAAGAAAAAGTGGAAAGACATCATAATGAGATCCTAATAAAAAGGGGGATATGGCGGAATTGGTAGACGCTACGGACTTAATTGGATTGAGCCTTGGTATGGAAACCTACTAAGTGATAACTTTCAAATTCAGAGAAACCCTGGAATTAACAATGGGCAATCCTGAGCCAAATCCTTGTTTACGCAAACAAACCCGAGTTTAGAAAGCGAGAAAAAAGGGATAGGTGCAGAGACTCAATGGAAGCTGTTCTAACAAATGGAGTTCACTACCTTGTGTTGATAAAGGAATCCTTCGATCGAAACTTCAACTCAAAAAGGATGAAGGAGAAAGTCTTAATATAGGTAACACAAAACGATCTCAAAAATAACGACCTGAATCTCGATTTCTATTTTTTTATAAACAAAATAGAAATGTTGTGAATCAATTCGAAGTTTAAGAAAAAATCAAATATTCATTGATCAAATGATTCACTTCATAGTCTGATAGATCCTTGGTGGAACTTATTAATCGGACGAGAATAAAGATAGAGTCCCATTCTACATGTCAATACTGACAACAATGAAATTTATAGTAAGATGAAAATCCGTTGACTTTTAAAATCGTGAGGGTTCAAGTCCCTCTATCCCCAACTCTACTCCCCAAAAAGTATGTTTGACACTTTACCTTTTTTTAGTTATTCAAGAATTTCTTATCTTTTTTCATGCATCCTACGCTTTTACAAACTAATTTATTTTCTGATTATATACAAGTCTTGTGGGATATATCATACACGTACAAATGAGAAAGAAATATTGATTTGAATGATTTAGAATCTATATCATTTTTCATTTTCAAACTTAGAAGATCCAAGAAATTCCCGGTCCAAAACTTTTTTAATTTATTACTTTTGAGTTTCTTTTTATTGACATAGACCTAAGTCATCTATTAAAATGATAATGATACTTCGGTAATGGTCTGCATAGCTTAGGTGGTAGAGCATAGGACTGAAAATCCTTGTATCACCATTAGTATGATACTTCGGTAATGGTCGACATAGCTTAGTTGCAGAGGACTGAAAATCCTTATGTCACCGGCCGGGATAGCTCAGTTGGTAGAGCAGAGGACTGAAAATCCTCGTGTCACCAGTTCAAATCTGGTTTCTGGCATAGGATTAATTATTTCTATTCTTCAAATTAAACGTATTTTTAGTAAAAAAAGTGCAACCACCCCTTTATCCCCCTCTCTTTTTTTGTTCATGTTGTGGATCCATCCGTTCAAAAAGAATGTAGAATACTTTATACATAATACATATTCGAAAGGAAAGGTTAACTGAGTTCTGTTTTAAAGAATTAAACAAAACAAGTAAAAAAAAGGTCTAGATCTTCTATATCTATAGTTGAAGGGCAGAAATACCCCAAGATTCATTAGATACAATAGAAATTTAATTGTACCCCCCCTCATTTCATTTATTGCTTTCCGATCTTATTTATTCATTCCCAGTTATGTGACTAAAGTTGACTAAGTTATGTGCGCGATACAAAGTTCATAATGCAGAACTCGTTTTTTTAGTTCATCCTATTGGCTCCGCTTTTACGAAATAAAAAAAAGTATCTTTCAAATTGGAGATCAAGCTATCTTATGAACGAGACCTCAATTCTTCTGTTTGTTTGATCTAAAAAAGAATCGAATTAAAAATATTCCTTGAAGGTCTGTAGTTGTAGAAGCTAAGGCTCCTTTTTTATCATTCAATAAGCATCTTGGATTTCATAAAAATTGGGGGCAATATAATCCTTACGTAAAGGCCACCCTATCCAACTTTCGGGCATTAGGATCCGTTTCAGTCGTGGATGGCTATCATAAGTGATTCCTAACATATCATAAGATTCCCGTTCTTGAAAATCCGTACTTTTCCAAACCCAGAAAACAGATGGAATTCTAGGATTACTCCTGT